TATATATGAATGATACCCCTAATTAACTGAATTTAGTTTGATTAAAGCGAAGTTCCTTAAAAATCTCTGCTTTCTTTGAAATATCATGAACAGTTCCTGTAGGTTGAGCGCCTTTTTCAAGGAAATATAAAATAGCAGGACCATTTGAATAAGTTTGATTCTTTATCGGATCATAAAAACCAACTTTCCGAAGATCTCTTCCTTCTCTTCGGAATCGAACATCAATTGCAACAATTCGATAGACGGCTCATTGGGATAGATGTAGATGAACAATACCCCCCCTAGAAACGTATAAGAAGTTTTCTCCTCGTACGGCTCAAGAAAAAATGATTAAAAGTGATGTCTATGTATAGAATTATCATAGCAAATAGATCCATAAAATCATCCAAGCAATTAGACTAGAATTTTAGTCTTTTTTCTTTCCTAAAAAAAGTTTGTACTCATAACTCAAGTTGGATAACTTCCAAATAGCTCAAAGAAAATCCTTAAGCATTTCATTTATTGAGTGGTCTCTAACCCCCTTTTTGTCTTGTTTAGAATATTTTTTTTATTCTTCATTCTGATTTAGTTGTTGAGACAATTAAAAATGATGTTTCCTTGTTCCAAAATCCTTTATCTTTTCTTTGAATCATTGGGTTTAGACATTACTTCGGTGATCCTTAATCCTTTCAAAATGGCAGCAACATACCTTTTTTTGTGATTTCTTTCTATCAAAGAATCATAAGAACGGTTGATTCCCGCGTGTTACACTTTTGACCGAAAAAGTTTTATCAAGTCTAAATTTTTTTTGATGATGAAAACTTTCTCGAATTGAATCCTTTCGATTTCTATATCGAAGATATACTTACGAAGTTGGAACAACTTATTCATTGGCACTAACCCTAGACCCTTGCCCTTAGAGAAATTAATTAATACTTTCTACTCGAGCTCCATCATGTACTATTTACATTATAACTCCAAAAAGGCTGAGGTTTCTAGTTGAGTAGAACAAAGGATGTTGAGCCAAGAGCACTTTCATTCCTAATAAAATGGTGGATTCTTACATCCACAGCGGATCATGTCCTTCAAGTCGCACGTTGCTTTCTACCACATCGTTTCAAACGAAGTTTTACCATAACATTCCTCTCGTGTGGAACCAGTATGTAATTGATTCAATTATGGAATCATGAATAGTCATTGGTTCTGTCGGTAAATAGTAATCTATGCTTTTGTCCCTTTATATGGTTATCAATGGGTAGATATTTTCTGAAAAAGTCTCAGCAATAATTTATTAATCTCCATATTTCTAAATGTAATTTCTATATTTCTATTTCATTAACAACAAATAAATTAGTTCTTCTTTGAATCTCCATGACTCAATAGGATCGATTCACCTATCTCACACTTCTTCGAATATAAAGGACTCAGAACAAGCCATTAAAAAGATTTATAAAACTTTAATTCAAACAATTTACTACTTCCACATCATTATTAAAATAATGTTTTTGGCTAAGTACGGCATTGTTTTATCAAAGAGAAATCCATGGTTCTGTTTGAATTAAACCACCAACGATTTAAAATAAAATTAACGTCAATACGAATATACGGGGGATGGGCATAGAATGAAAGGCCATCCTACCTTTTTTATTAAAAATTATTGCGATCTATGTTCCTATCTAACCTGGATCATAAATAGATTAAGTTACATCTGGGTATCTCAATTCAGCTCGCAAAAAAAAAAAGATGATTCAGAGGCATCAGCAAAAATTAATAAAAAGAATCCCATTCTATTCAATTAGAATCTTAAACAAAGGACAGGGCTGTTCAAAAAAGCAATCTTGTTTCTGATATTGATATAGGGTGCTCTGGGACGGAAGGATTCGAACCTCCGAATAGCGGGACCAAAACCCGTTGCCTTACCACTTGGCCACGCCCCATTCAGATTTCTATCTCTAAACTAATATTAGTAGTGGTTGTTCGTCAATTCCAGTGCAAATCCATATCTATGGAATCCCTTGTTGATAGGATTTTACCACATGTAGATATAGAATTAACCTGGAATTGATTGATCATTACATATAATTTAATTAAGATATAAGATATTGTATAAAAGAAAGTATGATTTCTTCTATTCTCTTTTGAGAATAGAAGGATTTTTTATTGGGTGAGTGAGTTCAAAGGCTTTTTTGGTCTACTTTCCCTTCGTCATTCCTTTTTGCCTTATATCAATAATATCAATAAGATATCAATAACTCAATCAAAATGCAATTATCTACAATAACAACACTTTTGCTATGCTTAATATTTTTAGTTTTATCGGTATCTGCCTTAATTCTGCCCTTTATTCGAGTAGTTTTTTCTTTGCCAAATTACCCGAGGCCTACGCTTTTTTAAATCCAATTGTAGATTTTATGCCAGTTATACCTTTGCTGTTTTTTCTCCTAGCCTTTGTTTGGCAAGCTGCTGTAAGTTTTCGATGAGATTTTGAATACTGTCCTAGAATCCTAGAAAAATTCATGATTTATTCCAGAAATACATTTTAACAATTGATAAGATTAGATAAGTCTTACAGTATGAACCTTCGATTTAAACATTGAAACTTTTGGATATCCGCGAGAAATCTGGATCACCCCATTTCTGCATTCTGACCTTATCCTGTGAAAAACTCTAAATTAGGTTACCCCGCAATTAGATATTGTGAAAATTGAGGGAAGGAAAAACTCTTTCTAAAAAGCACTTTGTTTCTGGGTGTCAAAATAGGATATTATGTATGGTATAAAAACGGAGAATCTATTCTCTTATTTTCAAAAAAAAATGATCTTGGAGATTGTGTAATGCTTACTCTCAAACTCTTCGTTTACACAGTAGTGATATTCTTTGTTTCTCTCTTCATCTTCGGATTCTTATCTAATGATCCAGGACGTAATCCTGGACGTGAAGAATAAAAATAGGATCAAAAAGGCCTTTCCTTGCTTGATTTTTGCATTGTCTCAGGATTTTTTCTATTCCATACCATATCCTTAAAAAAAAAGTTCGATCAATTTGAAATCGAAAGATAACTAAAATATCAAGTGATCAAAGAAAACGGAAAGAGAGGGATTCGAACCCTCGGTACGAATAACTCGTACAACGGATTAGCAATCCGACGCTTTAGTCCACTCAGCCATCTCTCCCAATTTTAAAAAGGATAATTACTATGTTATCTTACGCATAAAGTAAGGATTGAAAAAATATATTCTCTCCTTATTTTTTAATTATAATTATATAGATATATATAACTTTTATCAGCAATTCCAACCTTAATAGTAGGGGCTCGCAAGAGATATTTACAATAAAAAAAAAGAAAGAATACCTCGTAAATTTCGTCCGAAAGCACTTTTTTTATTCCTACGGCCTGGCCGCCTAGCCGGGCCTTCTTTTGTTCCAATGAATATTTACAATAAAAAAAATAAATAGAACGAGGGATTCTTGCAAAATGCATTCAGTAAAAGAAAGGCTTGTTATTAAAATGAGCACCCTTTATCTCATTAAGACCTCCAACAAAACACGTTAACATTCAAATTGTAATGATTATTGTATAATCCTGCGTACGATTCGACAAAAGATCCATTTATATGCAATAATTGCATTGTGGCGGGTATAGTTTAGTGGTAAAAGTGTGATTCGTTCTATTAATCCCCTTAATAGTTAAGGGGTCTTTCGGTTTTAGTAAAATATTCCGATGAAAAACTTTATTTCGTAAAAGGATTTAATTCTTTACCTCTCAATGAAAGATTCGAGGAAGACTATACATTCTCGTACTTTTTATCCAAGAGTCAATTTCTAATTGACACAATTGGATTATGAAATTACGAAACATAATTGTATTGAATTGGATCAATACTTCCAATTGAATGAGTAAAAGGATCTATGGATGAAGAAAATTTTTTTCTAATCGTAACTAAATCTTCAATTTTTTATTTGTATTAAGGGAGATTGAAGCAAACTAGCTATTAAACGATGACTTTGGTTTATTGGAGGCATCAAAATATTTTTTTAGCTCGGTGGAAAGAAAATGCTTTTCCTCAGGATTACATCAAATAGAAATAGAGAACGAAGTAACTAGAAAGAGTGTTATAATCCTCATCTTCTAGAGGGATCATCTAAAAAGCGAGTCGTTAAAAATGTATTCAGACAGAAAGCTGACATAGATGTTATGGGTCAAATTTTTTTTTAGTTCGGTCACGTCTTAGATCGGGGAATGTATCCATCTTCCATAAAGGAGCCGAATGAAATAAAAGTTTCATGTTCGGTTTTGAATTAGAGACGTTCAAAATAATGAATCGACGTCGACTATAACCCCTAGCCTTCCAAGCTAACGACGCGGGTTCGATTCCCGCTACCCGCTTTATCTTTTTATGTTTTTTTTTATTATGAATTGAATAGGAAATTTCCAAAATTTACTCACATACAATCTGAGATTCTTTTTTTCCGAACAAGAGATCAGAGCGAAAAAGATCGGAATGAAAGGCGTCCATTGTCTAATGGATAGGACAGAGGTTTTCTAAACCTTTGGTATAGGTTCAAATCCTGTTGGACGCAATTTATTTCCATATCATATATATATATTTTAGATTTGTATGTCAAGAAAGCTATTTTGAATGATTCTCATTTAATCAGAAATATTTTATATAGTATTTAACTATATGTTTTAACTATATATAAATATATAATAAAAATTACCCTTTTCTTTTATTCATTACTATTTTATTTCTTTTTTAGAAGCATTTTATATTTTTATATAGGGAAATATTCTTAATTTAAGATTTAAGCGTGATCCATTTTTTATGCTTGTTCCTGAAGTAAAAAACGTTCCATCTGTTCCTGAATAGCTTCTTTCAAAAGGGCTTCCGCTTCCTCAGTGAATGTCTTAGTATAAGCTATGATTTCTTGAAATTGAGGTTTATTCGTTTTTAAGTAAGTACGTAACTCAACAAGAAATTTCCTTACCTGTCCAATCTCTAATGAATCAAGATAACCAT